ATAATAATAATAATATATTCTTAAATCAAATATTATCTAATTACATATTAAAATTTAATAATAGTAGGATTATTTATATATATATATATTATTAATTTATACAATTTATTTTATAATATGATTTTAAACTATTAATATTTTTCCTTTTTTTTTTAAAGATAGATTTTTAAAGATCTTATACGACAATTGTATACTAATCCACCCTATTGATTAATAAATACCCTTTTTTTTTTAATAATATAGAGATAATTATATATACTTAAATTCTTTATATTTATATATATTGTTATATGATTAAAGATTAATGTATAAAAGATTTAAATTGTTAAAACAATAATTTGCTATTATAAATTAGTATAGTTAATTTTTATTAGCAAATTTTACTTTTTCTTAAAAATTTGCAACTTTTTGGTCATCTCTTAGCCATTTCAAATAGTTAATAAAAAATAGTTTGTCTAGTTCAGCCTAATTTTTTTTTGAAAAATTTTCGCAATTTTGCAAAAAAAAAATCAAATTTGTTTAAGATTCGCTCATCTCTAAAAATGGATGACAAAAAATTTTTTAAGTTTTAAGCCGAAAGTACCCACTTTAAAATTTGGACAATACCCGTCTAACCCCCACATCAAATTTACATGTTTAGACAAAAAAAAAGTTTAATAAAATTTTTATAATAATAATAATATATTCTTAAATCAAATATTATCTAATTACATATTAAAATTTAATAATAGTAGGATTATTTATATATATATATATTATTAATTTATACAATTTATTTTATAATATGATTTTAAACTATTAATATTTTTCCTTTTTTTTTTAAAGATAGATTTTTAAAGATCTTATACGACAATTGTATACTAATCCACCCTATTGATTAATAAATACCCTTTTTTTTTTAATAATATAGAGATAATTATATATACTTAAATTCTTTATATTTATATATATTGTTATATGATTAAAGATTAATGTATAAAAGATTTAAATTGTTAAAACAATAATTTGCTATTATAAATTAGTATAGTTAATTTTTATTAGCAAATTTTACTTTTTCTTAAAAATTTGCAACTTTTTGGTCATCTCTTAGCCATTTCAAATAGTTAATAAAAAATAGTTTGTCTAGTTCAGCCTAATTTTTTTTTGAAAAATTTTCGCAATTTTGCAAAAAAAAAATCAAATTTGTTTAAGATTCGCTCATCTCTAAAAATGGATGACAAAAAATTTTTTAAGTTTTAAGCCGAAAGTACCCACTTTAAAATTTGGACAATACCCGTCTAACCCCCACATCAAATTTACATGTTTAGACAAAAAAAAAGTTTAATAAAATTTTTAATAAATCAATATCAAAGTTAAGCCTTTAGGGGAATTGGCTAACCTTAGATATTGATTAATTTTTCGTTAGTTGATATTAACCAGTAACAGCTTATTTTGTTTAAATTATTTTGATTGTTGAATAAATCAATATTAAAGTTAAGCCTTTAGGGGAATTGGTTAACCTTAGATATTGATTAATTTTTCGTTAAATAAAATTAGTCAATATTTTATTCTATCAAAATTATTTTAAATTTCAATTGTATGAGATGGGTTGTTTGGATTTATTTATTTAAAGATTTATTTTATTGGTTTAAGTTAATTGAATTTAGTATTTAAATTAGAGTAGGGTGATTATAATCTTGAGGAAATTAAATTATTTAATTGTGTTTATTTTCTTTATATTAAATATTTTTAGTTTCGTATAGAGGAGGAAATAAATATATGTTTATATTAAAAAAAAAGTTTAATAAAATTTTATTTTGGTTTAGAAATTAAGTTTAAGTTTTTATTATATGTAAATATTTATTAAAGATTAATTAGCAGTAATTAGAATTAAATATCTAAGAAATTAGGATTTAGAAATATTTAATAATATAAACAAAATTTGTGCCAGCAGTTGCGGTTACACAAATTATGTAATTTAATTTGTATAAATTATAGTTTATTTAAGTTAAAAATTTTAATTGTAAATTTATTAAGTGAAATTTTAAATTTATAAAAAATTTATAGAAGTTAAAAAATTAGGAAAATTTAAGGGTAAACTAGGATTAGATACCCTATTATTTGAATATTAATTTAAAATTTAATTAGTATTAGTTATGATCTTGAAAATTAAAAAATTTGGCGGTATTTTAGTCTATTCAGAGGAACCTGTTTGGTAAATGATAATCCACGATTAAATTTACTTATTTTTTTAGTTTATATATCGTTGTAATTAAATATTTTATTAGAATTTAATATTTAAGATTTTTTATTATAAAATAAATCAGATCAAGATGTAACATATAAATAAGTTAAAATGGGTTACAATAAAATTATTTTTAGGATATTAATTATTATAGTTATTTGAATATGGATTTGAAAGTAATTTTGATTATTTAATTAAAATGATTTTAGCTCTAAAATATGCACATATTGCCCGTCGCTTTCATTTAAAATGAAATAAGTCGTAACAAAGTAGATTTACTGGAAAGTGAATCTAGATTCAAGTTAAAGCTTTAATAAGCATTTTAGTTACATTAAAAAGATAATTTTAAATAATTTAATTTGAAATTTAATTATTATTGTTATTATTAATTTTATATTAAGTTTAAAGAAATATTTTTTTTTATTAATTATATCAGAAAAAATTTATTTAATTATAGTTTATAGTATTGTGAAAGAATAAATTATTTTATTAAAAAGAAAATTTTATTTTTTGTACCTTGTGTATCAGGGTTTATTAATATAAAATTAAAAATTTAATATTCTCGAATTTAAAAGAGCTAAAAATTTATTATTTTTATTATAGAATAAATATTTTAAATAAATTTTTAGTAATGAAATGTTATTCGTTTTTAAATATATCTAGTTTTTTAAGAAATAAATTTAATTTAGTTATTAATAATATATTTTTAATTTTTTAAAATTATATTGTTAATAATAAATATATGTAGGGATGAGCTTATATATTAAAAATTATTAAATAATAAGAAATTAAAAAATTTTAGGATTAGAAATTTTCAAAATTAAAGTATGTTATAATTAATTTTATATATTTATAATTTTTATTTTTTATAAATTATTTATTAAAATATAATTAAAAATTTTATATAATTAGAAATAATGATAGAATTAGTATAATTTTATATATAAATAATTATATAATTAAGGTTAATTAAAGGAATTCGGCAAATTATTTTCCACCTGTTTATTAAAAACATGGCCTTTTGTAAATAATTTAAGGTCTAACCTGCCCACTGAAGTTTTAAAGGGCCGCGGTATTTTGACCGTGCTAAGGTAGCATAATCATTAGTTTTTTAATTGAAAGCTAGAATGAAGGGTTGAATGAGAAAATTACTGTCTTTAAATAATTTAATTAGAATTTTATTTTTAAGTTAAAAAGCTTAAATTTTTTTAAAAGACGAGAAGACCCTATAGAGTTTAATATAAATTTTTATATTTAAATTTAGAATTTATTTTTTTTATTTAAAATTGTATTTAATTGGGGTGATTAAAAAATTTATTAAACTTTTTTTTATTTTTATATTAATTAATAAATATATGATCCAATTTTTTTTGATTATAAGATTAAATTACCTTAGGGATAACAGCGTAATTTTATTAGAGAGTTCTAATCGATAATAAAGATTGCGACCTCGATGTTGGATTAAAATTTATATTTGGTGTAGAAGCTGAATTATTAAGTCTGTTCGACTTTTAGAATTTTACATGATCTGAGTTTAAACCGGTGTAAGCCAGGTTGGTTTCTATCTTTAAATAATTAATATATTTTAGTACGAAAGGACCAAATATGAGTAAAATTTATTTTTTTTGAGTAATAATAGTTATTTTGGCAGATTAGTGCAATAGATTTAGAATCTTTTTATGTAATTATATTACAGATAATACTTGATATTTATTGATATATTTTTAATTTTTATTTCTATATTAATTTTATTAGTTTGTGTATTAATTAGAATTGCATTTTTAACTTTATTGGAACGTAAAGTTTTAGGCTATATTCAAATTCGTAAAGGGCCAAATAAGGTGGGTTTTATTGGGTTAATTCAACCTTTTAGGGATGCAATTAAACTTTTAACTAAAGAACAAACGTTCCCAATTATATCTAATTTGAATTTATATTATATTTGTCCTATTATAAATTTATTTTTAGGATTATTTTTATGATTTTGTATACCTTTTATTACTATTTTATTAAATTTTAATTTATCAATTTTATTTTTTTTAAGGGTTTCTAGATTAAGAGTTTACACTATTATATTGGCTGGTTGATCTTCTAATTCTAGTTATTCTTTATTAGGGGGATTACGTTCTGTAGCTCAAACGATTTCTTATGAGGTAAGATTAGCTTTAATTTTATTATCTTATTTATATTTAGTTTTAAGATTGAATATAATTGATTTTATAAAGTATCAAGAATACATTTGATTTTGTTATATTATGTTTCCGTTATGTTTAATATGGTTGGTATCAAGGTTAGCTGAAACTAATCGAACTCCTTTTGATTTTGCTGAGGGGGAGTCTGAATTAGTTTCTGGGTTTAATGTTGAGTATTCAAGAGGGGGATTTGTTATAATTTTTTTGGCTGAGTATGGGAATATTTTATTTATGAGTATATTAACAGTAATTTTATTTTTAGGTTCAAATTTAAATAGATTTTTTTTTTTTATTAAATTAGTTTTTATTTCATTTTTTTGATTATGGGTTCGAGGGACGTTACCTCGTTATCGTTATGATAAATTAATATATTTAGCATGAAAGGGGTATTTACCTGTTTCATTAAATTATTTAATATTTTTTGGTAGGATAAAAATGTATATTTTTATCCTATTTATTTAGTTAATTAATTTTAGTATAAGTCAATAGAGAATTTGAATCTCTTTATTATATTTTCAAAATATAAACTTATACAAGTTCATTGACTAATTAAAAATAATTTTATCTCAAATTTTTGCTATTATTGGGTTAAAAAAATAGTATAAAAAATATATAATAGTTAAAATTTGTCCTGTTAAAATATAAGGGTCTTCGACAGGTCGTGCTCCAATTCAAGTTAATAAAATTACAATTATAAATATGGATCAAAATAATATTTTATTTATGGGGTAAAATTGATTCCTTAAAAATTTTTTTTTGTTAGAAAAAGGTAGGGTATATAAAATAGCAATTGATATAGCTAAGGCAATTACTCCCCCTAATTTATTAGGGATTGATCGGAGGATTGCATAAGCAAATAGAAAGTATCATTCTGGTTGAATATGAATAGGGGTTACTAGGGGGTTAGCAGGGATAAAATTATCAGGATCTCCAAGTAAATATGGGTTTCTTAGTGTTAAAAATGTTAAAAAAAATAGAAGTATAAGTCCTCCTAAAATATCCTTAAATGTAAAGTATGGATGGAATGGAATTTTATCAATGTTACTTTTTACTCCAATTGGGTTTCTTGAACCTGTTTGATGTAAAAATAATAAATGAATTATTATAAATATTAGAATAATAAATGGTAAAATAAAGTGGAATGTAAAGAATCGAGTTAAAGTTGCATTATCTACAGCAAATCCCCCTCAAATTCATTGAACTAGTGTGTTTCCTAGGTAAGGAATTGCTGATATTAAATTGGTAATTACAGTGGCTCCTCAAAATGATATTTGGCCTCATGGAAGAACATACCCTAAAAAAGCAGTTGCTATTGTAAGAAAAAAAATAGTTACACCAATTATTCAAGTTTCAATTATATTATAGGATCTATAGTATATACCTCGTCCAATATGGAGATATAAACAAATAAAAAAAAATCTTGCTCCATTAGCATGTAAAGTTCGGATTAATCATCCATAATTAACATCTCGACAGATGTGAGTTACTCTATTAAAAGCTAATTCAATATTAGGACAATAATGTATTGCTAAGAATAGGCCAGTTAAAATTTGGATTATTAAACATAACCCTAATAGTGACCCAAAATTTCATATTGATGAAATATTTGAGGGAGTTGGGAGGTTAATTAAGGATGTATCAATAATTTTTAATAAGGGTGAGGTTTTTCGTAGGCTAGTTTTCATTATATTTTTTGGCGTAATGGGCCGTATCTAAATTTAGTAATTTTTACTACTATAATTAATGTAATAAATAGATAAATTATTATTATTAATATTAGAAAGTTATTGGGTCAATTTATATATTTTTTAAATGAATGGTGATATCTTAAGTTTTGGTATTGAAAGTGGCTATTTTCTGTTATTATTAAGGTGTAGAATGGGTCAATAAAAAATAGGATTGTTAAGGGGATTATTAAAATTAATATTAAAGCTAAAATTTTTATATTAAATTTAAATTTTTCATTAGAAGCGATTCTTGTTATATAAATGAATAAAATTAATATTCCACCAATTATAATTAAGAATAAAATATAAGAATATCAATAATTTAAATTTATTATACCTGTAATTATTGAAGTAAAAAAGGTTTGTAATAGAAGAATTAACCCACAAGTTAATGGGTGTTTAACTATAACTAATAATAATGAGTTTATAATAATAAATATTATAAGAGTAAAGATATCAGATATTAGTTTAATTAAAATTTTAATTTTGGAGATTAAAGATAAATGTTTATTTATATCTGAAGTTTTAAAAGGGTATTCTTATTTTTGGTTTACAAGACCAATATTTTTATTAAATTATTAAAACTTAAATGTTAATATATTTATTATTTATTATTTTTTTTTGGGGAATTTTAAGGTTTGTTTTAAATCGTAAGCATTTATTATTAATATTATTATCTTTAGAGTTTATTGTTATTTCATTATACTTAAATATATTTATTTACTTAAGGATAATAAGATATGAGTTTTATTTTTTAATGATTTTTTTGACTATAAGAGTTTGTGAGGGGGCTCTTGGTTTATCTTTATTAATTATAATAGTTCGAATTCATGGTAATGATTATATTTTGACATTTTCTTCTTTATGATAAAATTTTTGATTAGACTTTTTATATTGATTCCTTTAAGATTTTACATTAATTTTTGATTAAATTTATGATTTATATTAATTTTAATATTTTTATTTATATTTAGTTATTTTTCTATATTTATATACAGGGAAATTAGATATTTTTTAGCTTGTGATTTGTTATCTTATAGTTTAATTGTATTGAGATTCTGAGTTTGTTCTTTAATAATTATAGCAAGGGGTAAAGTGAATAAAATAAAAAATTTTAATTATTTTTTTAATTTTATTATTGTGATTTTAATAATTGCATTATATATAACTTTTTCTTCAATAAATTTATTTATTTTTTATTTATTTTTTGAGGTTAGGTTAATTCCTACATTAATTTTAATTATTGGTTGAGGGTATCAGCCTGAACGTTTAGAAGCAGGGATTTATTTACTATTTTATACTATACTTATATCTTTACCGATATTTATTATGATCATATATTTATATAAAATTAATGGATCTTTATTTTATTTATTGTTGAATAAGCCTTTAAATTATGGATATATATATATTATAATTAATATAGTTTTTTTTGTTAAAATACCTATATTTTTTTTACATTTATGGTTGCCTAAGGCCCATGTTGAAGCTCCAGTTTCTGGGTCTATAATTTTAGCTGGTATTATATTAAAATTGGGAGGTTATGGATTATTACGTCTAATAATAATTTTTAAATTATTTGTTAATTCTTTAAATAATTTTGTTATTATTATTTCTTTATTAGGGGGGTTTATTGTTTCATTAATTTGTATTCGTCAAAGGGATATTAAATCTTTAATTGCATATTCCTCTGTTTCTCATATAGGCCTTGTTTTAGCTGGTATTATAACAATAAATTATTGAGGAATTTGAGGGGGATTAGTTATAATATTAGCTCATGGGTTATGTTCATCTGGTCTTTTTTGTTTATCCAATTTAGTTTATGAGCGGTCTTTAAGTCGAAGAATTTATTTGAATAAAGGGTTATTAAATATTATGCCTAATTTATCTTTATGATGATTTTTAATATTATCTTCTAATATAGCAGCCCCTTTTTCATTAAATTTATTAGGAGAAATTATATTAATTAATAGATTAGTTTCTTTTTTGTATATAAATATATTATTTTTATCTTTATTATCTTTTTTTAGGGCAGTTTATTCTTTATTTCTTTATTCTTATTCTCAGCATGGAATTTATTTTTCTGGGTTATTTTCTTTTATACAGGGGTATCATCGAGAATATTTACTTTTATTTTTACATTGGGTTCCTTTGAATATTTTATTTTTAAAAATAGAGTTATTAGTTCAATGGATTTATCTAAATAGTTTAATTAAAAATATTGATTTGTGGTGTCAAAGTTATATTATATATTTTAGATTATTTGTTTTATTTATAGACGTTTATTTTTTACTTTAAGAATTATTATGTTATTATTATCTTTTAATTTATTAATTATTGATAAAAGGATTTTTGTTGAATATTTTTTGTTAACTTTAAACACTTCAGATTTAGTATATGTTATATTATTTGATTGAATATCTTTAATATTTATGGGATTTGTTTTATTTATTTCTTCAATAGTAATTTATTATAGAGAAGAGTATATAATAGGAGATTTATTTAAATTTCGATTTATTTTATTGGTAGTTATATTTGTTTGTTCTATAATATTTATAATTATTAGACCAAATTTAATTAGAATTTTATTAGGTTGAGATGGGTTAGGGTTGGTTTCTTATTGTTTAGTAATTTATTATCAAAATATTAAAAGATTTAATGCTGGTATATTAACTGCTTTATCTAATCGAGTAGGGGATGTTGCTTTGTTAATAAGTATTGCTTGAATATTAAATTATGGAAGATGAAACTTTATTTTTTATTTAGATGTAATAAAAAATGATTTTTATATAGAGTTAATTGGGTATTTAATTGTTTTAGCAGCTTTAACAAAAAGAGCTCAAATTCCTTTTTCTTCATGATTACCTGCTGCAATAGCAGCTCCTACCCCAGTTTCATCTCTTGTTCATTCTTCTACTTTGGTTACTGCAGGGGTCTATCTTTTGGTTCGTTTTAATTTTGCTTTTTCAACTAATTTATTAAATATTTTATTGTTTATTTCTATGATGACAATATTTATATCTGGTTTAGCAGCTAATTTTGAATTTGATTTAAAAAAAATTATTGCTCTTTCTACTTTAAGTCAGTTAGGATTAATAATAAGAATTTTAGCTTTAGGAAGTTATAAATTAGCCTTTTTTCATTTATTAATTCATGCTTTATTTAAGGCATTATTATTTATATGTGCAGGGAATATTATTCATTCTTTAAATAATTGTCAGGATATTCGGTATATAGGGGGTTTAATTAAACAGATGCCTTTAACTTGTACTTATCTAAATTTATGTAATTGATCTCTTTGTGGACTTCCTTTTATATCTGGCTTTTATTCTAAAGATTTAATTGTTGAGGCTATGTCAATAGAAATTTTAAATATTTTTGTATATTTAATTTTTTATATTTCTATTGGTCTTACTGTTTCTTATAGGGCTCGCTTAACTTTTTATACTTTAATTGGAGAATTTAATTTTTATTCTTATAATCTTATCCAAGAAAGAGGGAAGATTATATTAGTTGGGATAAGAGGGTTAATTTTATTTGTAATTTTTAGAGGTAGGATATTTTCTTGGGTTATATTTATAAGTCCTATATTTATTTGTTTACCTTTTTTAATGAAAATTATAGCTTTAATTTGTATTATGATTGGCGGATGATTGGGGTATTATTTATCAAAATTTAAAATTTTTTATAATTTATTAAGTAAAAATTTGTATTGTTTATTTTTTAGTTCTATATGAAATATACCTTTGTTATCTACTATTGGGGTAAATTATTTTCCTTTACTATTTGGAAAAATTTATTTTAAGTTATTAGATCAAGGATGAATTGAATTTTATGGTGGGCAACAATTTTCTAATAAAGTAAAAAAAATTATATTAATTCAATTATTATCTATAAATCATTTAAAAATTTATTTACTTTTATTATTAATTTGATTAATATTTTTATTTTTAATGAATTACTTAAATAGCTTATATTAGAGTTTGATATTGAAGATATCAAGGAAGTTTTATACTTTTAAGTATTTATAAGAAATATTCTAATTTTACAATGAAAATGTAATGTTTTATTTAAACTATATAAATAGAAATAAAAACGTATTTCAACGCTTAAGGGTTAAGTTAGAAGCTTAATCTTTATTTTTATTATTTCTTTAATTGGAGTAATCTCAATTTTATCATTAACAGTGATATACCTCTACTTTGGTTTCAATTAAAAATAAGGATTTTTTTAAAAATCAATCTTTTAGGTCGAAACTAAAGGCAAAATTGCTTCTTATTTAAGATAAATTGGTATCCCAATACTTTTTAAATGCAACTTAAATGTTATATTTAACTATTATCCCATTTTGTTCAGTTTAAAGCTCCTTGGTTTCATTCATGGTAAATTCCTAATAGTAAAATTCTAATAAAAAAAATTAAAATTAGGCAATAATTTGCTATATTAGAAATTTTTAATGTGAAAATTAAGGGTAAGAGAAGGGTAATTTCAACATCAAAAATTAGGAAGATAATTGCAATTAAAAAAAAATGTAATGAAAAGGGGAGGCGTGTGGTAGTTATTGGGTCAAATCCACATTCAAATGCTCTATTTTTTTCTCGGTCATAAAATGTTTTTTTTGAAATTAAGTTGACAATTAATCTTAATAACAATAAAATAGTAATAATTATTAAAGATAAATAAAATATTATTTTTATTATTTATACTAGTAGTCTAGATATTTTGATTGGAAGTCAAATATAATTTTTATATTATATAAATATCTGCCTCATCAGTAGATAGAAATGTATAAGAATAATCAAACAATATCAACAAAATGCCAGTATCAGGCAGCTGCCTCAAATCCAAAATGATGAATTGAAGAGAAGTGGTTAAAATAATGTCGGATTAGACAAATTAATAAAAATGTTGTTCCAATTAAAACATGGAGTCCATGGAATCCTGTTGCTATAAAAAATGTTGAACCATATACAGAGTCAGAGATAGAAAATGATGCTTCTATATACTCATAGCCTTGAAGGATAGAAAAATATACTCCTAAAATTACTGTAAATGTTAATCCTTGTAAAGTTATATTAAAATTATTTTCTATAAGCCTATGATGTGCTCATGTTACTGTCAGTCCAGATGTTAATAAAATTAAGGTGTTTAATAAAGGAATTTCAATAGGGTTAAAAGTTAGGATTCCTTTTGGGGGTCATTGTAAACCGATTTCGATTCTTGGGGTAAGAGAACTATGAAAAAATGCCCAAAAAAAAGATAGAAAAAAAAATACTTCTGAGGTAATAAATAAAATTATTCCTCAACGTAATCCTTTAGAAACTTTTAAAGTATGTAACCCTTGATATGTTCTTTCACGTACAATATCTCGCCATCATTGGTATATAATTAATGATGTGATTATTAGCCCAATTAGTATTAAGTTATTATTAAATAAATGGAATCATTTAATTAACCCGATTATTGTAGTTATTGCTCCTAAGGCCCCTAGTAAGGGTCATGGTCTAATATCAACTAAATGAAAGGGGTGATTTTTGTGTCTTATCATTAGTTTACTTCTCTAGAATATAGAGTTCTAAGAACTGCAAATACATAAGATTGAATTATAGCAACAGCTGATTCCAGAGTTAATAATAGAATTTGTGTAAGAATTAAAAAATTTAGTATAAGGAGGGATAATATTGGGCCAGTGTTACCTAGTAAAGTTATTAATAAATGACCTGCAATTATATTAGCAGATAGTCGAATTGCCAATGTTCCTGGTCGAATAATATTTCTGATTGTTTCAATACAAACTATAAAAGGTATTAAAATTCTTGGGGTTCCTTGAGGAACTAAATGGGATAGTATATGGACAGAGTTATTTAGTCACCCATAAATTATAAATCTTATTCATAAAGGTAAGGCTAATCTTAAAGTTATAATTATATGACTTGTTCTTGTGAAGATGTAAGGGAATAACCCTAAAAAATTATTGAATAAAATAATAGAAAATAAGGAAATAAAAATTAAAGTTCTACCTTGTGATTTATAGTTACCTAATAGAGTTTTAAATTCTTTGTGTAAAGTTAAAATAATTTTTGCCCATAAAATGTTAATACGAGAGGGGACTAGCCAAAATATAGGGGGGATAATTAATAGTCCAATTAAAGTTCTAATTCAGTTTAATCTTACGTTAAAATTTGAAGAGGGGTCAAAAGATGAAAATAAGTTCATTATCATTTTCAATTAAAAATTATAGGGGATTTTTTAATTTCTTCTTTTTTTCTTAGACTTAGAAAATTAAAATAATTTATATTTCTAAAACAATAAAAAATTATAATAAATAAAAATATTAGTCTGAGTCAATTTAATGGTATTATTTGTGGAATTAAAAATTATCTTTTATTAATAATTTTAGCTTGACAAGCTAATGTTATCCGTTTAACTAAATTTTTCATTAGAGATAAACGTTACTTATCATAAAATGATTTAAAATTCCATTGCTTACTTTCAGCCATCTAATGATTGACTTATTTTTAAGACTCAATTAGTAAAATATTTAGGGGAAATTCTTTCTAGAACGATTGGTATAAATCTGTGATTAGCTCCGCAAATTTCTGAGCATTGTCCAAAGAAAATTCCAGATCGATTAGTAAAGAATCTAATTTGGTTTAGCCGCCCAGGGGTGGCATCAATTTTTACTCCTAAAGAAGGGATAGTTCAAGAGTGAATTACATCTGCTGCTGTGACTAATATTCGAATATTAGATTCAAAGGGGATAATAAGTCGGTTATCTACATCTAATAATCGAAAATTGAAATTATTTAATTCATTAGTGGGGATTATGTAAGAGTCAAATTCAATATTTTTGAAATCTGAGTATTCATAAGATCAGTATCATTGATGTCCAATTGTTTTAATTGTAATTGTAGGGTTATTAATTTCATCTAAGATATAAATTAATCGTAGTGAAGGAATTGCAATAAAGATTAAAGTAATAGTTGGTAAAATGGTTCAAATAATTTCAATTATTTGTCCTTCTAAGAGATATCGGTGGATAAATTTATTAAAAAATAGGGTTAATATTAATTGACCTACTAAGACTGTAATAATGACTAAAATTATAAGGGTATGGTCATGAAAATAAGATAATTGTTCTATTAGAGGGGTAGAACTATCCTGAAGTATCATAGTTTTTCAAGTTATCATTTCTAAAAAAAGGGTAAGCTTTATATTTGGGGCTTAAGTCCAATGCACTAATCTGCCATATTAGAAATTAGCTGAAAGCATTGGTAATTCAGAATAAGAATGTTCAGCAGGGGGTTGGGATTGAAGCCATTCAATTGAAGAAGTTATATTTAATGAGGAAATTCTTTTTCGTTGTGAGGAAAATCTTTCTCAAAAAATAAATAATAAAAATATTACCCTAATTAAAGAAATTAGAGAACCAATTGAGGAAATTACATTTCATAGTATAAAGTAGTCCGGGTAGTCAGAGTAACGTCGAGGTATCCCTATTAGCCCTAAAAAATGTTGAGGGAAGAACGTTAAATTTACTCCGATAAATATAATAAAAAATTGAATTTTTAAATAGAAATTATTTAAGGTTAATCCTGTAAATAAGGGGAATCATTGAACCATTCCTGCTATAATTGCAAATACTGCTCCTATAGATAAAACATAATGAAAATGAGCAACTACATAATATGTATCATGAAGAACAATATCAATTGATGAATTAGCTAAAATAACTCCCGTTAACCCACCTACAGTAAATAAAAAAATGAATCCTAATGATCAAAGAGTTACAGGGCTGTAATTAATATTAGTTCCATGTAATGTTGCTAATCATCTAAAAATTTTGATTCCTGTTGGAACAGCAATAATTATAGTTGCTGAGGTAAAGTAGGCACGAGTATCTACATCTATTCCTACAGTGAATATATGATGGGCCCATACAATAAATCCGAGTAATCCAATAGCTATTATGGCATAAATTATTCCTAATGTACCAAAAGCTTCTTTTTTTCTTCTTTCTTGCCTTACAATATGGGAGATTATCCCAAATCCAGGTAAAATTAAAATGTAAACTTCAGGGTGTCCAAAGAATCAGAATAGATGTTGGTAAAGAATTGGGTCACCTCCACCTATAGGGTCAAAAAAAGAAGTATTTAAATTTCGATCAGTTAAGAGTATTGTAATTGCTCCTGCTAAAACAGGTAAAGATAATAATAATAAAATAGCTGTAATTCCTACTGCTCAAACAAATAATGGTATTCGATCTGGGGTCATTCCTTGAGGCCGTATATTAATAATTGTAGTGATAAAATTAATTGCCCCTAAAATTGAGGAGATCCCGGCAAGGTGAAGTCTAAAAATTGCGAGGTCAACAGAGGATCCTCCATGAGCAATATTAGAAGATAATGGGGGGTAAACTGTTCACCCAGTTCCGGCTCCACTTTCAACTATTCTTCTTATTAATAATAAAAATAATGACGGGGGGAGAAGTCAAAATCTTATATTATTTATTCGGGGGAAAGCTATATCAGGGGCCCCAATTATTAGGGGGATTAGCCAGTTCCCAAATCCACCAATTATAATTGGTATTACTATAAAAAAAATTATAATGAAAGCATGAGCTGTTACAATTACATTATAAATTTGGTCATTTCCAATTAATGTTCCTGGTCTTCCAAGTTCTGCTCGAATTAAGATTCTTAAGGAAGTTCCTACCATTCCTGATCAAACTCCAAAGATAAAATATAAGGTACCAATATCTTTATGATTTGTAGAAAACAACCATTTATTCGGTAAAATGGCTGAGCAATAGGCAATAAATTGTAAATTTATTTACGAATATTAATTCTTTTACCAAGTCTTATAGTCAACAATGACATTAAATTGCAAATTTAAAGGAAAATCTTAATTTTAAGGCTTAGAACTCCTCTGTTTTTAACTTTGAAGGTTAATAGTTTATGGTTTAACTTAAATCCTTAATAGAAATTGAATAAATTAATACAAATAATTAACCTTCTTAGAATTAGAGTATTAAAAATAATTGTAAAATTATTATTCATTTTTCTATTAAAAATAATGTTTTCGTTTGCTGAAAATGTCAAGGTTGTGAATGTAATTCGTATATAAAAATATAATGTTAATAATGTAAAAATAACTATAATAATTCTTAGGGTATAAAAGTTATTAAAAATTAAGAAATTTAATGTAATTCATTTAGGGAAAAATCCTAAGAATGGGGGGAGTCCTCCTAATGAAAAAAAGTTGAATATAAAAATTAATTTTATATATTTATTATAGTTTAAGATTAGGAATAATTGAGGTAAGAAGAATACTTTTAAAAAATTGAAAATTATAATAATATTGATATTGATTAATGTGTAAACGATAAAATAATTTAGTCAAATGGCTTTATTAAAAAACATTCTAGCGATTATTCATCTTAAATGATTGATTGATGAATAAGCTAAAATTTTTCGTAGGCTAGTTTGATTTATTCCTCAAATACCACCAATTATAGAAGATAAAATAACAATAAAAAATAAGAAATTTGTATTAATATTGTATATTAGTAAAATACTAGGGGCTAATTTTTGTCAAGTTATTAAAATTAAGTTATTGGGTCAATTTAATCCTTCTCTAACTTCTGGGAATCAATTATGGAATGGGGCTGCTCCTAATTTTGTTAAAAGTGCTGAGTTTAAGATTATTATTGATCAAAAATCATATTTAATTGTTAAAAATTCATTTATATTCATGGTGATAATAATTGAAAATAAAATAATTGTTGAAGCTAGAGATTGGGTAATAAAGTATTTAATAGAAGCTTCAGCTGGAAAATAATTAGAATTAGATTTAAAAAGGGGGATAACTCTGAGTAAGTTAATTTCTAAACCAATTCATATTGAAAATCAATTATAGGAAGAAATTGTGATTATTGTACCGATAACTATTAAATTAAAAAATAGAATTTTATAAAATTTTAAAATTAAAAAGGAAAGGATTGAAACCTTTATAAATGAGGTATGAACCCATTAGCTTTTTTAGCTTACCTTTTTTATACTTTAGTATATGATGTACATTAATTTTTGATATTAAAAGGGATAGTTTAATTCTATCAAGTATAATTATAAGGGTGAGAGTTCACATTATTAATTCTATCAAAATTATCCTTTAATCAGGCACCTTATA